GTCATCATTCCCTTTGGTTCGCACAACCAAAAAATTATTCTGAGGGTCTGCAAGAAGATCAAAAAATAAGAAATTATATCAAGAATTATGTACAAAAAAATATGAAAACATCTTCTGGCGTCGAGGGAATTGCACGTATAGAGATTCAAAAACGAATCGACCTGATCCAAATCATAATCTATATGGGATTTCCAAAAATATTAATAGAAAGTCGACCCCGAGGAATCGAAGAATTACAGATGAATTTACAAAAAGAAATTAATTCTGTAAATCGAAAACTTAACATTGCTATCACACGAATTGAAAAACCTTATGGAAACCCTAATATTCTTGCAGAATTTATAGCTGGCCAATTAAAAAATAGAGTTTCTTTTCGCAAAGCAATGAAAAAGGCTATAGAATTAACTGAACAAGCGGATACAAAGGGAATTCAAGTGCAAATTGCAGGACGTATCGACGGAAAAGAAATTGCGCGTGTTGAATGGATCAGAGAGGGTAGGGTTCCACTACAAACCATTCGAGCTAAAATTGATTATTGTTCCTATACAGTTCGAACAATCTATGGGGTATTAGGCATCAAAATTTGGATATTTATAGACGGGGAATAATAAACCTTCATTTTCTTTTGCATTCTATCCAGCGATGGAACAAAAAATAATAAATTAGTTTCTTCTTTTTCTTTTCTGTTCAATAAAAAAAATGAACAATTATAATTCTATAGGGTTTAATAAAAATTCAATTAATCTTTTGATAAAATTGCTATGCTTAGTGTGTGACTCGTTGGTTTTTTTAGGTTTAGTATAAAAATAAGCCCCATAGTATAAACAAATAACTATAACTATAGAAGTAATAACCAACTCATCACTTCGTATTATCTGGATCCAAAGAACCAGTCAAGATATGATATATTGTTCATATTGTTGTAGCAACTGAAATCTTTTTTTTATTAAAAAATTCTGCTTCTAAGTCGTCAATCGAAATAAAAAAGAAAGGGTATGGATAAAAGGAAGGATGAGAGAAAGAAAGAAAAAGTATATTAATGATATAGAATTCCAATATGTAAGGTCTATGAGTCATCTCAGAAAAAATCTGTGTAATAAAGCATCAATACGGATTCCTCATTAAACGGATCTGCTCATCGAACAAAAAATAAAGAGCTTCGAGCCAATAAAGACTAAGAATATTGACTCAAGAACTAATAGCTCCATTGTATAATTCAGACCTAACCATTAAGTAAGAAGCGATGGGAACGATGGAACCTGTGAATTCAAAAGATTCTAGTGAAAATTCATTCGAATGATTCATTGATCGGGATGGCGGAACCGGCCAGAGACCAATTCATCTATTCGGAAAAGTTATGAACTAATGATAGAACGGAAATAGAAATGGAAAGAGTAAATATTCGCCCGCGAAAACTTTATTTTATTGGATTGCTAAATTTGGGTCAATCCAATACGATAAAGAATAAAACAAAAGAAAGATTCGTTTTAACATTCTAAAATAGATAAATATAAGAAAAAAGAGTTATTTTATATATTTAGTTATTAGTTATCTATACAAATACAAACAAGATATACAAATTTATATATAATAGATTTGATTTGATCTAGATTAAATGAAATCCATGATTCAGTATATTACTTACTTAAATACATGTATATCTTAATTCAAATTATATTATATCTGAATTGAATTCAAAATCTTTAATTAGAATTGATTTTATTCGCGAGGAGCTGGATGAGAAGAAACTCTCACGTCCGGTTCTGTAGTAGAGATGGAATTCAAAACAAACCATCAACTATAACCCCAAAAGAACCAGATTCCGTAAACAACATAGAGGAAGAATGAAGGGAATATCTTCTCGAGGTAATGCTATTTGTTTTGGTAAATATGCTCTTCAGGCACTTGAACCCGCTTGGATCACATCTAGACAAATAGAAGCAGGTCGCCGAGCAATGACACGAAATGCACGTCGCGGTGGAAAAATATGGGTCCGTATATTTCCGGATAAACCGGTTACAGTAAGACCCGCAGAAACACGTATGGGTTCAGGTAAAGGCTCTCCCGAATATTGGGTAGCTGTTGTTAAACCAGGTCGAATCCTTTATGAAATGGGTGGAGTAACAGAAAATATAGCCAGAAGGGCTATTTCAATAGCAGCGTCAAAAATGCCTATACGAGCTCAATTCATAATTTCGGGATAAAAAAGAAATTGGCCTTAAAAATCGCGGGTGCAGGTTTCTTTTTTTTTTTTTTTTTTGACAAAAAATATTTCTTTTTTTCTTCGACCTTTGTATTGTAAAAAACAGATAAAAAAAAATGATATGATTCAACCTCAGACCCATTTGAATGTAGCAGATAACAGCGGGGCTCGAAAATTGATGTGTATTCGAATCATAGGAGCTAGCAATCGTCGATATGCTCATATTGGTGACGTTATTGTTGCTGTGATCAAAGACGCAGTTCCAAACATGCCTCTAGAAAGATCAGAAGTAGTCAG